GATTTGAACCGATGACTTACGCCTTACCATGGCGTTACTCTACCACTGAGTTAAAAGGGCCCATTTCAAAAGAAGGGACTAACTAATATGACTAGTACATCCATTTGTTACTACATACATTTATTATATGGATAATATAGATAGATTAGAATATATGTACATAGATATTTTTTATTTGCATAATAACTCATAAAGGAACAAAAAATTAGATTTACCTAATGAATCGAGTATAGTTAGAAAAAAAAAATAGTTTATTAATATTGGATTTGATATATTAAATTTGATCAATACTCAATACAATGAATTATTTCAAAATATATTTTTGAAATCATTCTTATCATACCATGAAATGAATTTTATTAATACACGTAACCTCCAATTCAAATATTTTATCGAATCATTGAAAAATGTATTTAATTTGTCCTGTCCCGCAACCAAATTCTTATTGAAAATTGTTTTTCAATAAAGCCTACCCTTATGTCCAGATTAATTATCGTTTTTTTCCAACTTAGTATGAGATATACTTACCTAATCTTAAGAACGCATGAAACTGAAAGAAATGAAGTTTTAATGCCTCATCCTTTCCAACAAACCAATAATTATTCCTGGAAAGGATCTTATCCTTCTTGTGCTTCCTTTCACATTACTTATTTTCTAGTTTTTTTAATTAACGAGTGAAATAAATAATTTCGAAATCGAAATAATCAATCAAAAATTTTTAAAAATTATGAAAGATAGAAAGAACTGTTTTGATCGAATCATATCATTATATTGACAATTTCAAAAAAATGTTCATACTATGAACGTAGTATGATGGCGATCGGGCAAATATGCCCCCATCGTCTAGCGGTTCAGGACATCTCTCTTTCAAGGAGGCAGCGGGGATTCGACTTCCCCTGGGGGTATAGGTACTACGGAAGGAGGTTGATTATAGATTATCAATAAAGACTTAAATTGATTCTTTCTGTTCCTGGGTCGATGCCCGAGCGGTTAATGGGGACGGACTGTAAATTCGTTGGCAATATGTCTACGCTGGTTCAAATCCAGCTCGGCCCAAGAATTTGCCGATCCACCATGAAATTTTAGAACCTATTTGTTGTTCTACGGAATAATTAATGTGTTCTAATACGGAAGAATCAAAATAGGAAACATCCCCAGCGATATTTTTTTCCACAAATGTGAATCTTGCTAATAATCTAGATTTTTATCAATCAGGATCTGTAAATATAAAGTTTAGAGTCTTTTTATTTTCATTGATTCATTTTTTTCCATCGATTTAACAATAACGAGCCGATTAAGAGTAATCCATCCATGTCAATTTCATTCAAATTTATATCCATATATAATATGGATAATATATATATGCCTTCTTCAGTTAGTAAGAGCATAACATAAAATAAAAAAAGGGTTTGAAGAAAACCATAAGAATATGGATGCTATACGCTTTTTTCCTGGGATTGTAGTTCAATTGGTCAGAGCACCGCCCTGTCAAGGCGGAAGCTGCGGGTTCGAGCCCCGTCAGTCCCGATAGATACAAATCCAATAAAAGAAAACATCAATTCATTTTGTGTGTGAAAGTCAATCAAAATAACAAACAAAATCTCATTGATCCTTTTTCATTTCTTCGTCAGAACTTTTACCTTAAAATAAAAAAGAAAAAAATGAAAAAAGAATTTTGGATTGCATCAAAAATCGAATTTTTTGAATTTGGTATGGAAAAAAGATCTTCTTATGTTATACTATTTAATTCTCGACGATGAATCAATTTGATAACTAAGATATTGTTATTCGTGATATTTATCCGATTTGATATCATCGAAATTGTATTTATATCATTGAATTTACCGACGAAAGATTTATCATTTCCATGGGATTAAATCCCGAATTATTTATTGGAAATTAAAGAGAAATAAAATATAGAGATTATGGAAGTAAATATTCTCGCATTTATTGCTACTGCACTGTTCATTCTAGTTCCCACTGCCTTTTTACTTATAATTTACGTAAAAACGGTAAATCAAGGTGACTAATTTAACTTAACAATCAATGATTGAATAAAAAATTAAAACGAATTTCAATTTTAGGTATTAGTCTTAAATAAAACGATCGGACTACAATCAGAAAAATTCTATAAAATACAGATAGTGATAGTATAGTAGAAAGAAATTAAATCTATTTCTTTCTACTATAATTATCTATCTATTATTGTAGTATATTAAAATTTGAATATTTTAAATATATAAATTTATATATTTATATAAGAAAGATTGAATATGTATTGATTTCATATATATATCATATATATATAATTTCAATTACATATATGTATATGTAATGAACATAACATAGCGGCTCCATTTTTTTCTTGGTTTCATCCATTTTATTTGACTCATATTGATTGGAATCAATATGAAATAATCAAAAAGCAACTCCTGGTCTTCCGATTCGAATTTTTAGGATTTCTTATTATTTTTACAATCCAAGTATCATATTCAAAAAAAGCAGTAAATACATATGGAATATTGTATTCGCCTAAAACAAGAGCAACCTCCTATTTTTTATGTATAAAATCTCGTTAGATAATTTCTATGTCTATTTTGTTGTTTCCTAAAGAAATTTTCTTTCGATTTAATAATTAGATTAATAATTAGAATAACGAAACCCTTTTTATTTCAAAGATAAAAAAATAGGGGTGGGGTTTATGCGGTTCCTCATTTTCTACATATAACCTTAATAAGAGTCAGTTCATCTAAATAGAAATTTTAGGAAAAATTTGGCTAGAATAGGAGTGAGTCAATTTATTATTTTTTTCTATTCCCATGATTTTCAAAATACGAACATGGGAATAATGAAAATATTTATTTGATTAAAAGAGTATTTTATATTTCTATATTATCCACAGAATATATTCTACTACTAGAATAAAATAGAACTCTGAAATATAGATATATTTTCTATTTGAATTCAATTAATTAGTATTGATTAAATACTCGAATTTAATAGTTAAAAAAATGCAAAATCCAACTATAAAAGAATTCATGCTTTGATCCCTTAACTAAATTAGTAGTATACTTATAGTCCACTTCTTCCCCATACTACAAGGGAAAGGGAAAATGAAAAAACTACCATTAAAGCAGCCCAGGCAAGACTTATGATATCCATGCAAATTTTGTCTCCTATCTCTATTAATATGAAGGAATTTTTTCATTATTGTTCACAAATTTATCTTGTATTTATATTTCATTTTGTATTATTGACTAATAATACTATACTATAATATATAGTCTAATTGCTGGTACAGAGTGAAAAAATGATTCGGGGCTAACACCATTAACGAAACAATCCAACCACAATTCCATTAGAACATATAAGATAGACCAAGTTCTTTATTCCTATTCGAAATAACATTAAGTTTAAATAAAATATCCAGAAACATATTTGAAAATTGAAAATATTAACGGAATGAATGTTACTAACAGGTAGGAATAAGAAGACCCATGTTTTAGCCCTCTATTTCATTAAGTAATTTCGTTAAATTAAAAAAAAAGTCAAATCAAGACAAATTACTTTGCATACTTGTAATCTTATTTCTATTTGATCTAATCCTTACGGTCTGCTAATTTAATTTGTTCTCTAAAAAAATCAGTCTGTATACAAGGCTTTTCTTACGCCCCGCTCCAACTAAAAATGGAATTTGATTATCTATCCGACCTCTCATCTAATTCAAGATCCAGTCAGTAAACGGACACTACAGTAGTTCTCGAATGAAAGAACTATCATTTCAAGATTTATCACTTCCTTTTTACTACTAGACTCTTTCCTTGAATCGACAAAAAGATTTTAAGCATTTATTTTATAGAACTAACAAAACTCCTGATTCTTAGAAATTAGAATCAAAAAAGTCTCAAGAGTCCCCTTTCCCCGCTTGCTTCTTCTGGAGAATTTTCGATCCAAAAAGCGTAATAGACTATTTCAAATCTCTTGTCGATCAGGCGACACCCGGATTTGAACTGGGGAAAAAGGATTTGCAGTCCCCCGCCTTACCACTCGGCCATGTCGCCAACCGTCATATATTCAGAATATATATGAGTATATGATAATACCCCCTTTTTTTTGTATTCCAATTTTTTTATTAAAAAACGAAACGTACATCTTCTAAAAAAAAAAATCTCGGAACAAATCACAACCATTAACTATAAATTCTTGAACGATTCTTGAATATTTGAATCTAAAATAAAATGTTTTTAATGAAATTACAAATTCGAAATTGATACATAACTAATCAATCAATATTTGTTTTTTTAATTGAAAAAACCTTTTTTCATTTCCATTATATCAGCAATTGTCAGTATATGTAAACCCTAAAACATTCATTTTAATTGTTACACAGATATTATCTAATCAGATATCTTATACATATATAATATCTATACTACAGGGAATTTTCAAGAAATTTTCGTGCTGCTCCCTTTTTACAATTTTTCATTAAATAGATTGAAAAAAAAAATTTAGCACAAGCTGTCCCGAATTCATTTTTTTTCTGGTATCTAATAAAAACTGGAAATTGGAATATGTAATATCATAAAAATGGTAGAAAGAAATGGAATCCGTTTTTATGTTTTGATACTCCTTGAAATCCAGGTGGAATTTTTCAATTCATTTTTATCTTCTATCTGTTTGTTTTGTTCCAAATTCCAAGTTGAGTATCAATTTCTATTTTCTTTTTCTTTTCTTCATAATAGGTATTTCATACACGAGGTTAGATAAAATTTCATGTGATTTAGTAAAAAGAACAGAAAATTCCATTATTGCTAAATCAATTCATATGAATTGATGAAGAATGATAGCAAATCGTGGTATATTTTTTTTATAAAATTTATGGGTAAATTGAAAATGATTGAAGATGGAAATGGGGGAATGTCTACGCTACCAGGTTTAAATCAGATACAATTTGAAGGGTTTTGTAAGTTTATTGATCGTGGTTTAATAGAAGGCCTTTT